TGTTTCTCATTCCCACTCCCATAAGAATGAATACTATGATTCGCATTTCGAACAGGCATAGATACAGCATCTATAGGATAACTTCCATCTTGATAGTTATTTGGGGATTTCATACGATATCCGCAATCCCTCTCGATTTGTAATTCAATACACAAATTAATTGGCTCCGTCAGGCTAGCTACATGCTGTGTAGTATCGACTATTTCCACAGAAGGTGGTGAGATGATATCTTGAGCAGTTACGTTTTTAGGACCCCTGACGCAAATGGATGCGTCACGAGTTCCATACAGATTACTTCTCAATACAATTTCTTTCAAATTCATTAAAATTTCATGTACTGATTCTTCAATACCAACTATAGTAGAATATTCATGTGGTACCTTATCAGATTTTGCACGTGTGATACATGTTGCTTCTATTTCTCCAAGTAAAGCCTTTCGCATCGCGATACCTATCGTATCTGCTTGACCTTTCATAAGCGGGGACAGAACGAAACGGCCATAATAAAGACGCTTACTGTCTGTTCTTGATTCAACACACTTCCACTGTAGTGTCCGAGTGGATACTGCTACTTCTTCTCGAACCATACTAATATTATTGCAGATCATTGAATCATTTATTTCTCTTGAAATCCATTCAATTCTTATTTCTACACACGTCTTTTTTTAGGGGGCCTACATCCATTATGTGGCATAGGGGTTACGTCACGTACGAAACTTAATAGTATACCACTTCTGCGAATGGCTCGTAATGCTGCATCTCTTCCGAGACCAGGGCCTTTTATCATGACTTCTGCTCGTTGCATGCCCTGATCCACTACTGTACGAATAGCATTTCCTGCTGCGGTTTGAGCAGCAAATGGTGTCCCTCTTCTTGTGCCTCTGAATCCACAAGTACCCGCGGAGGACCAAGAAACCACCCGACCTATTACATCTGTAACAGTCACAATGGTATTGTTGAAACTCGCTTGAACATGAATAACTCCTTTTTGTATTCTACATCCATTCTTACGTGAACCAATTCTTGGTATAGGTTTTGTCATATTTTATCATCTCATAAATATGAGTCAGAGATATACGGATATATCCATTTCATGTCAAAACAGATCCTTTATTTGATTTGCACATCGGGCCGTTTAGAAAGTCCCTTTTTAGAAAGATTACCCCTGTCTCTGTTTATGTCTCGGATTGGAACAAATTACTATAATTCGCCCCCGCCTACGGATCAGTCGACATTTTTCACAAATTTTACGAATGGAGGCCCTTATTTTCATATTTGTCATTCCTTAATGCCGAATATACTCCTTGGAAGAAAATAAGTCTCTTGAAATTTTGAACCTCGAATTGTATCCCCATGAAAGGAATGCTTAAATTCAAATAAAAGCCACCTAATCATTCGAATCTTTGTTGCGAAGTCTATAAATTATACGTCCCCTAGTTGAATCATAACGACTTACTTCGATTTTGACTCTATCTCCTGGTAGTATCCGTATAAAACTCCGTCGGATCCTCCCCGAAACATAACCTAGAATCAGATCCTCATTATCTAAACGAACTCGGAACATACCATTGGGAAGTGATTCAGTAATTAAACCTTCGTGAATTAATTTTTGTTCTTTCATTCCAGGTAACCCCCTTGAAGTATCAACTAATGGAGGAGGAGTGATAGTAGACAATCCGTCTTTCCTCTCTTTTTCCAAATAGCAAGTTACGGATCAAATTCGGATACCAGAAGGATCACCATATATAATACAAAATTTCTCCCCCAATTCCTTCTAGTCGAGCTTCTCGATCTGTCATTATACCTCGAGAAGTAGAAAGAATTACGATACCCATTCCACCTAAAATCCTAGGAATTCGTTGATAGTTGGAATAGATTCGTAGACCGGGTCGACTGATACGCTTTAAAATATTTCGATATGTTCCCTTCCTATTCCTTCTATGTCGCAGGGTTGAAACCAAAAAATATTTGTTGTTTTCCCGATGTTTCCTAACGTTTTCAATAAACCCTTCTCGTAGAAGTATTTTAACAATGTTTTCGGTGATATTAGTAGATGTTATTCGAACCGTTCCCTTTTTATCCATGTTAGCATTTCTTATAGAAGTTATTATATCGGCAATAGTGTCCCTACCCATGACGAACTAGAATTCTTGGTGCCTCACAGTTTTGATATAATCAACATGTTCCACTTTTTTTTTTTTCATTTTTCTTATTTATTTATGAATTATTAAAGGTATATGCATGAGACACAATCTACTAACGTGATCTATTTCAGATACCTTACTACACTCCATACTCTATTATGGTCTCATCTACTCGTATTTATATATTTATAAGACTTCAGGAGCTAATGAGACTATTTTAGTGAAACTCAACTGTCTCAATTCCCGAGCGATCGCTCCAAAAACTCGAGTTCCTTTTGGATTTCCTTCTTGATCAATGACAACTGCTGCATTGTCATCATATCGTATTATCATACCGTTGTCACGTTTGAGTTCTTTACATGTACGCACAATTACAGCTCTGATCACTTCTGATCTTTCGAGAGGCATATTGGGCACTGCTTCTTTGATTACAGCAACAATAACGTCACCAATATGAGCATATCGCTGATTACTAGCTCCTATGATTCGAATACACATCAATTCTCGAGCCCCGCTGTTGTCTGCTACATTCAAATGGGTCTGAGGTTGAATCATATCATTTTTTGAATCTGCTCTTTCAATGCAAAGGGCAAAGGAAAAAGAGAGAAATATTGTCTTCCCAGAAATCAAAAAATCTGCGATTGTATTTTTCATCACAAATACCCTTCAAATACCTATCACGCGATAATGAATTGAGTTCGTATAGGCATTTTGGACGCAGCTATTTCAATAGCTGCTCTGGCTACAGTTTCTGATATTCCGCCCATTTCATAAAGTATTCGACCTGGTTTAACGACAGATACCCAATATTCGGGAGATCCTTTCCCCGAACCCATGCGTGTTTCGGTAGGTCTTACTGTAACGGGTTTGTCGGGAAATATACGTACCCATATTTTTCCACCGCGGCGCGCATACCGTGTCATTGCCCGTCGTCCTGCTTCTATTTGTCTAGATGTGATCCAAGCGGGTTCAAGTGCCTGAAGAGCGTATTTACCGAAACAAATATGATTGCCTCGATAAGATATTCCCTTCATTCTTCCTCTATGTTGTTTACGGAATCTGGTTCTTTTGGGGTTCTAGTTGATGGTTTTTTCTCAATACCATCTCTACTGCAGAACCGGACATGAGAGTTTCTTCTCATCCAGCTCCTCGCGAATGAAACGATTCAATAATATTACAGATGCACATGTATTTATTTAATGAATAATACACGGATTTATTGATATTTAATCTGTCACACAGGAATCCGTATATCTTGTATATTATCTTGTATATATAGCTAGACGTATATTTCTATTTATATGGGATAATGCCTTTCTTTTGAAAATGAATTCTTGACCTTTACCGAATCCGTCAAAATATTGCAATCCAATAATGGTTTCGCGCGCGGGCGAATATTTACTCTTTCCTTACTTTCTTCATTTGTAGGTTGAACCTATGACCTATCAGAATAAATCAATTGGTTCCTGGTTGATTCCGCCATCCCACCCAATGAATCATTAGGATTTGTTTTTAATAGAATCTTCTGCAGTCACAGGTTCCGTCGTTCCCATAGCTTTTCATTAATGGCTAGGCCTGAACTATGCAATGGAGCTCCTAATTAAATTCGTTCCCGAGCCAATCTCCTCAGTCTCTATTGACTCGAGGCTCTTTATTATTTGTATTTTTCTTATGAACCTTATTCATCTAATTACTAATTATGGACGAATCAGTATTGATGCTTTATCACACTGCTTTTTATGATAATGATGTGATTGATAGACCATACATATTGGAATCATATATCATGGAGATTCTCCTTCTCTCTTTCTCTCGCCCTTCCATTTACCCACATCCTTCTATTTTCCTTTCCCTTTCCAAGCCATAAATGGACTTTTCCTTTATGGAAAAAAAAAAAAATTTTAGTTGTTACAACTATATGATCGATACATCATATAGTGACTGGTTCCTTGGATCTCGATAATACAAAGCAATGAGTTGGTTACTAGTTCTTATAGTTATTAGTTAGGGGCTGGTCTGTTTTTTTTTTTTTTGAATCCCAACTCTAAAGAAAAAACCAACGAGTCACACACTAAGCATAGCAGTTCTACCAAATGGTCAATCGAATTTTTATTCAACCCTATAGAATTAGAATTGCTCATTTTTCATTTTTTTTTTTTTTTTTATTGAAGTGAAAAGGAATAGTTTGTAGTTTTTGTTCTATCGCGGAATAGAATGGCAAGCAAAGGAGGGACCATTATTTCTCGTCTACAAATATCCAAATTTTGATGCCCAATATTCCATAGGCGGTTTGAACTGGATAGGAACAATGATCAATTTTAGCTCGAATGGTTTGTAGGGGAACCCTACCTTCTCTGATCCATTCGACACGTGCAATTTCTTTTCCGTCGATACGCCCTGCAATTTCCACTTGAATTCCTTTTGTGTCTGCTTCTTCAGTTAATTCAATAGCTTTTTTCATTGCCTTTCGAAACGAAACTCGATTCTTTAATTGTAGAGCTATATATTCTGCAAGAATATTAGGTTGTCCATAAGGTTTTGCAACTCTTGTAATAGCAATGTTAAGTCTCCGATTCACAGAATGAAACCCCTTTTGTACATTGATCTGTAATTCTTTGATTCCTCGTGTTTGGCCTTCTATTAACAAGTTTTGGAATCCAATATAGATTATGACCTGGATCAGATCCATTTTTTTTTGAATCTCTATATGTGCAATTCCAATTCCTTCGAAACTTGAGGATATTCTTATATTTTTTTGTAAATATATCTTGATACAATCCCGTATTTTTTCATCTTCCTGGAGACCCATGTAATAACTTTTTGGTTGTGCGAACCAAAGGGAACGATGACTTTGGGTTTCCCCAAGTCGGAAACCAAGTGGATTTATTTTTTGACCCATCTTTTTTTTCTCTCTCTCTTTCTTTCTCTATATATCTTTCTATTATAGGATCTCTCCATACATTTTTTGTTTCTAAAAATATATCCTGATCCGTTTTCTTTTTAGATCTATCCTTCAATACAATAATTATATGACAAGCGAGTCTTTCTATTGGATAACTACGTCCTCTAGCCCGGGGTTTGAACTTTTTCACGATAGTACCCCCATGGACTTCGGCTTTACTAATGACTGAATCAGCTTCGTTGAAACTTTTATTGTGACTAGCATTTGCTGCTGCAGAATAAACCAGTTTAAAAATGGGATAAAATGCTCGATAAGGCATGAGTTCCAGTAACATAAGTGTTTTCTCATAGGAATGTCCACGAATCTGATCAATGACTCTTTGTGCTTTGTGAGCAGACATGGATACATGTTGAGCTAAAGCTTGTACTTGTGTGCTCGAGCTCCTCTTCATCTTCTGCTTTTTCAAGGTCTTCTTCCACTTTCTCCACTTTGACATAAGGTTCACCTCCCACCAATGAACGACGAGCACCTACTTTTATTTTATTTTTTATTTTATTAAAGGAGAGATCGAGTATCATTTCTCGCATGTCCCCGGAAAGTCAGAGTAGGTGCGAATTCTCCCAATTTGTGACCCACCATACGATCTGTTATATAAATAGGTATATGTGCCTTTCCATTATGAACGGCAATTGTATTTCCGATCATTGTGGGTATAATGGTAGATGCCCGGGACCAAGTTCCTATTATCTCTTTTTCCTCTCTCATGTTGAGCTTCTCCATTTTTGCCAATAAATGATTATCTACAAAAGGATTTTTTTTTAGTGAACGGGTCACGGCCGATTACTCCTTATTTTTTTTGACTTTAGTATTTTTTTTGACTGAAGTTCTTTTCTCTATAAGAGGTAGAATAGAATAACCCGGTTGAAGCGTAATGATCATACGTCTGTAATGCATTTCCCATAATAGGTCCCATTCTTCTACCCTTTCCCGGGAGTCGATGACTATTTATAGCTATTACTTTGACGCCAAAGAAGAGTTCGACCCAATGCTTTATTTCTGTCCTAGTTGATCCTGATTCGACATTAGAAGTATATTGATTGTTCCCCAATAACCGAATACTCTTTTCTGTAAAGACTGCATATTTGATTCCATCCATAAATCCACTTTCTTCCCCACGAGTTCCAGTATCGATAAGAATTCTAGTTCTTACTCTTCATATGTTATGGTTGGTATGAATATACCATACCAATTCGTTATGTATGGATGATGAGATTCCATTGATACAGAGCCAATTCCAATAGACTTATTGAATATTCCCGTTGGCCTGCATCCAGCAGGAATTGAACCTACGAATTCGCCAATTATGAGTTGGGCGCTTTAACCATTCAGCCATGGATGCTTCGCGGGGGTCATTGTACATTGTGAATGACCCAATTCCAATTGAATTGGATTCCTTAGGAGGAATCAATGAGAGGACATCAATTCAAATCCTGGATCTTCGAATTGAGAGAGATCAAGAATTCTCACTATTTCTTAGATTCATGGACCAAATTCGATTCGGTGGGATCTTTCACTCCCATTTTTTTCCACCAAGAGCGCTTTATGAGACTCTTTGACCCCCGAATTTGGACTGTCCTACTTTCACGTGCTTCACAGGGTTCAACAAGCATTCGATATTTCACGATCAAGGGTGTAGTACTGCTTGTAGTAGTGGTCCTTATATATCGTATATATCGTACTAACAATCGAAATAGGGTCGAAAGAAAAAATCTCTATTTGATGGGGCTTCTTCCTATACCTATGAATTCCATTGGACCCAAAAATTATACATTGAAAGAGAAAGAATCTTTTTGGTCTTCCAATCTCAATAGGTTGATTGTTTCGCTCCTGTTGTATCTTCAAAAAGGGAAAAAGATCTCTGAGAGTTGTTTCATGGATCCGAAAGAGAGTACTTGGGTTCTCCCAATAACTAAAAAGCGTATCATGCCTGAATCTAACTGGGGTTCGCGGCGGTGGAGGAACCAGATCGGAAAAAAGAGGGATTCTAGTTGTAAGATATCTAATGAAACCGTAGCTGGAATTGAGATCTCATTCAAAGAGAAAGATATCAAATATCTGGAGTTTCTTTTTGTATCCTATACGGATGATCCGATCCGCAAGAACCATGATTGGAAATTCTTTGATCGCCTTTCTCCGAGTAAGAAGCGAAACATAATCAACTTGAATTCGGGACAGCTATTCGAAATCTTAGTGAAACACTTGATTTGTTATCTCATGTCTGCTTTTCATGAAAAAAGACCAATTGAGGTGGAGGGTTTCTTCAAACAACAAGGAGCTGAGGCAACTATTCAATCAAACGATATTGAGCATGTTTCCCATCTCTTCTCGAGAAACAAGTGGGGTATTTTTTTTCAAAATTGTGCTCAATTTCATATGTGGCAATTCCGCCAAGAT